AAATATAAATTTGTATCAAATTAGAACTAGTAACTAATCCCAACATTGAAGTATTGGAAAAACTCATATAAGCAAAAAATCTCAAATATCCTTGATCATGAGACATATAATTGTCACTATAAATAAGAACCATAATTCCAACAGTAGTAATTAATATTGACATAATAGAAGTAAGTGGATCAACCAAGCAGCCAAATTCTAAAGAAAAATCATTATTGATGGTCCAAGACCATACATATTGATAGACAGAATTCTTATTTATTTGCTGAATAGAAAAATAGGCTGCAAAAACCATAACTATACTTAACAATAAAACACTAGGAAAAGCCCACATACGACGAAGATTTTTTGTTGCCGTTGGAAAAAGTAGAAGTCCTGCTCCAATTAACATAGGAACTGGAAGTGGAATGAAAGGTAGAATCCATAAATATTGATATATATATTCCATAAAAAAAGAAATAAACGAATTTATCTTAATTAATTAATTGTTTCTGATTCACCGGTTCTTAGTTATTTTCTTTTGAAAGGGGTTCGGTTAATAAAAAAATTAAGATATATAAAATAAAACTTAAATAGAATTTTTTAGCCTTAATTATTCTGAATCTTTGTAAACTACTTCAAATATTAAAAATCAAGAGGCTATAATTGGTCATACGTATTTTTGTTTTATTAATGTTGAACTGTTAATATAAAATTTTTTAGTAAAATTTTATGAAAATCTAAAAAATTTCAATTTTCATTCTAATTATTACGTATTACAATAATTTATTTATATCTATAGAGCAAGGAAAAATAATTAGACCAAACATTATTTGATATGAATCATACATAAAGTCCATAACTTGACCCATAAAAACTAGTTATTGTAATAGGTTATTCAGCATCATTAAGCCATTTGTTTTATAACAAATTTTATTCTCTTCTATTACAACAAAAGCTATTTCTCGGAAATACTAGGATATCTACCATTTTATTTTACGTAAAAAAAAAGGGCAAATAAAATGCATTTTATAAATTAAAAAATATAAAATTATGTATTTTGTAGACTTTAACAGATTAACTACTAGTCTAATTCGAATTAGAGAATAATAAAATGGTTGTACTCTTTCTTCACGCTTGACTAATTAAATAAATTAATATAATAGAAAATAAAATTCTTTAAGTTTTTAAAATTAAGCGAGATAGGCGATAGGAATAGGGGTTGGGTTATTAAACTTTTTGATTTAGTTTATTACATGTATAAATGTAACACAACGAAAACATAGAGAAAACGTAATGCACAATCTTATCTTTTTTGTTTGTATTGTATTTTTTCATTTTATCGACTTCAATCTATTTGGCATAGTAGATCTTATTGTTCTTAGTAATATTTTAGGCGATTTTTAGACCCCTTTTTATTTTATGAAGGTAGTATAATTTAAAGAATAAATAGATAGAGAATAGTAAAGAACAATGGATTTTAAACAATAGATGTCTTTCACATCCAACTGAAGAACCTATTATAATTTTTTAATGGCAGTTCCAAAAAAACGCACCTCTATTTCAAAAAAACGTATTCGTAAAAATATTTGGAAAAGGAAGGGATATCGGGCAGCATTGAAAGCTTTTTCATTAGCGAAATCTCTTTCTACCGGGAGTTCGAAAAGTTTTTTTTGTGTAACAAATAAATAATATTAATCAAACAATATAATAAATAATCTAATTTTTTTTTTATTTATTTACTTTAATTTGAAGACATCTTTTTGCTTTCGTTTCTAATATAGATAATAATTCTTTTGTCTACTGAATTCGAAAAATGAATGGTACTTAAAAAAAAGGATATACGCAAGCACAAGATTTCACCTTTCGTTTTAGTATGTTTTATTATTTTCAGGATGGGGATTATAACTTTCCCCATCGACTTGATTCACTAATAAAAATAAATTTCTTTTTTAGTTGTATTTTTTTTTTTATAACGAAGAGAAGAGGTCTTTGAAACTACACTTTTTTATTAAGGTTAAAATGCGTTTTATAATCTTCTAAACCATTATTTTTCAAAATTATTATTACTATAATAGACTCCTTAACCCAATTAAATTTATAAAAGTCCTTTTTACATTTTTAGGTCATTACATTATATGGCGAATGTACAAATTTTTAGTGATCTATTTTATATCCTATGTTTCGATTGTAAGATCGATAAGATATAATTTAAAATTTATAAAGTATTTTTAAAGTAGGATACAATTTCTATCGAAATTTTCTTTATATGATTGATACACCTATACTAATACCTAACTTAATTGGTTTGTTAAATTTTAACACAAATTCTCTACACAACGAAAATCCCTAACGATTAATACAAAACTAACTATGCAAATATTTCCATAAATATCTTGAGCGGATCACTGAAATTATGTTAAAATTTTCTTTTTTCTTCATCAAAAAAAGAAATTTATTATGTTAGATTAAAAATGCAAACGAGACAGAACATTGTTTTTAGTTCTATCCATGGATTGAAGTAAAAATTATTTAGTTACAACTGTTACATTTGAGGAGAGCAGAAAGTAATAACCTCCGACAAACCACATTGTTAGTTCAAATTTACATTTTAAAATAAAAAATTAACGAAAAATCTCTAATTTTTAAACAAGTTTTATTCATCAATTTGAATGGTTTCCTAAAAAAAATATTGTATTGAAGAAATTCCTTCAATCTCGACGATTGGATAAAAATAAGTTATTATGATTTCGAATAAGCCGCTATGGTGAAATCGGTAGACACGCTGCTCTTAGGAAGCAGTGCTAGAGCATCTCGGTTCGAGTCCGAGTGGCGGCATGGCATCTTCTAAAGGAGTAAGTGCTATAATTAATTCAATTCCCGATTTCAATTCCTATAATTTAATTGAGGGACCCTTTTTTAATAATTTTTATGATATTTTCAACTTTAGAGCATATATTAACTCATATATCCTTTTCGATCGTGTCAATTGTAATTACCATTCATTTGATAACTTTATTAGTCGATGAAATAGTAGGCCTATATGATTCGTCAGAAAAGGGGATGATAGCTACTTTTTTCTGTATAACAGGATTATTAGTTACTCGTTGGATGTATTTTGGACATTTACCATTAAGCGATTTATATGAATCATTAATTTTTCTTTCGTGGAGTTTTTCTATTATTCATATGATTCCGTATTTAAAAAAAAAAAAAAACCATTTAAGCGTAATAACCGCGCCAAGTGTTATTTTTACTCAAGGTTTTGCTACTTCTGGTCTTTTAACTGAAATCCACCAGTCCGCAATATTAGTACCCGCTCTCCAATCCCATTGGTTAATGATGCACGTAAGTATGATGGTATTGAGCTATGCAGCTCTTTTGTGTGGATCATTATTATCACTAGCTCTTCTAGTGATTACATTTCGAAAATTCCTACGGATTTTTAGTAAAAGCAATACTTTAATAAATCAGTCATTTTACTTTGGTGAGATTCAATACGTGAACGATAGAAACAATGTCTTACGAAACACTTCTTTTATTTCGTCTCAAAATTATTACAGGTATCAATTGATTCAAAAATTGGATCGGTGGAGTTATCGTATTATTAGTCTAGGGTTTATCCTTTTAACCGTAGGTATTCTTTCGGGAGCAGTGTGGGCTAATGAAGCATGGGGATCATATTGGAATTGGGATCCAAAGGAGACTTGGGCATTTATTACTTGGACCGTATTCGCGATTTATTTACATATTAGAACAAATAAAAATTTTGAAAGTGTAAATTCTGCAATTGTGGCCTCAATGGGATTTCTTATAATTTGGATATGCTATTTTGGGGTTAATCTATTAGGAATAGGGTTGCATAGTTATGGTTCATTTACATTAATATCTAATTGAATTGAATAAAGGACTTGACGAATAGAAACATAGGACGGCATACGTGTATATATACAAAAACTTCATGTAAACCGTCAAGAACCATTTGAATCATTCCATTTCCATTATTTGATTCAAATGGTTCTCACAAATGCCAAATAGATCTAGTTATAATATAATTCCAATTAAGTTATTTATCTTTGAACTTATCGAGAAGAAAAAATACTTATTTTTTTATTGTACAATCAACTATTTTTTAAATCGGGAGATTTCAGTTTAATCTTTTCGTTTACTCACAAAAACTATCTATAAAAATAATTGGATATAATAGCCTCGACCTTGTCAATTGATAATGAGAAAACGAAATCGGGATAAACACCAATACCTATTACAGGTAAAAGGATGGAGATCGACACAAATAATTCTCGCGGTCCAGAATCAAAAAAATAAGAGTTTGGGGCATTAAAAAGCTTGTATCCATAGAACATCTGACGTAACATAGATAATAAATAAATAGGAGTTAATATCATTCCAATTGCCATTACAAAAGTAATTAATACTTTTGTCATTAAAAGATATTTTTGGCTAGTAAGTATTCCAAAAAAAACTATCAATTCGGCAACAAAACCGCTCATGCCCGGTAATGCAAGAGAAGCCATTGATACGATACTGAAAGTCGTGAATATTTTTGGAATTGCGATAGCCATTCCGCCCATTGCGTCGAGATAAACAAGACGTATTCTATCATAACTCGTTCCGGCCAAGAAAAAAAGCGCTGCGCCAATAAATCCGTGAGAGATTATTTGTAAAATGGCTCCATTGAGTCCCGTATCGCTTATAGAACCAATTCCTATAATTATGAAACCCATATGAGATACAGAAGAGTATGCTATTCTTTTTTTTAAATTATGCTGACCAGGAGATGTTAAAGCTGCATAGATTATTTGAATTGTGCCTACTATTATCAACCAGGGAGAAAATATAGAATGGGCGTGGGGTAATAATTCCATATTGATCCGAATCAATCCATATGCTCCCATTTTTAATAAGATTCCGGCTAAAAGCATACAAGTACTGTAATGCGCCTCTCCATGGGTGTCTGGTAACCATGTATGTAAGGGTATGATCGGTAATTTGACAGCAAAAGCAATAAGAAAGCCAATATAGAATATTATTTCCAGTGCTACGGGATACGATTGATTAGCTGATGTTTCAAAATTTAATGTTGGTTCATTGGAACCATATAAACCAATACTCAAAACTCCCATTAATAAAAAAACGGAACTTCCTGCAGTGTACAAAATAAATTTTGTAGCTGAATACAAACGTTTCTTTCCCCCCCACATGGATATAAGTAGATAAACTGGAATTAATTCTAACTCCCACATGATGAAAAAAAGTAAAAGGTCTCGAGAAGAAAAAAGTCCTATTTGACCACTATACATTGCTAACATCAGGAAATGGAATAGTCGGGAATCCCGAGTAACCGGCCGAGCCGCTAAAGTTGCTAAAGTTGTAATAAATCCTGTCAGTAAAATAGGTCCTATAGAAATTCCATCTATTCCCAATCTCCAGTAAAAATCAAAAAAATCGATCCATTTATAATCCTCTGTCAATTGCATTAATGGATCATCCAATTTGAAACGATAACCGAATGCATAGGTTGTTATAAGGAGTTCCACTATGCATATACCTATTGTATACCACCGAATTACCTTATTTCCTCTATGAGGGAGAAAGAAAATTAAGGAACCCGCGGATATTGGCAAAACTACAGCTAGCGTTAACCAGGGAAAATAATTCATGGTAAAAACAAGATAAACTTGGACCAGAAAAACCCGTACTCAAAATAAATATTTTTTGAGCGCGGGTTTTTGTCGGTAAAGGTAAAAAAATCAAATGTATTCAAGTAGGGTTTTCTGGAACGTATTAATAAGCTAGACCCATACTTCGAGTTGTTTCATGCCATAAATAAACTCGAACACTCAAGAAATCCGTTGGACAGGCAGATTCACATCTCTTACAACCGACACAGTCCTCTGTTCTTGGAGCAGAAGCAATTTGCTTAGCTTTACATCCGTCCCAAGGTATCATTTCTAATACATCCGTTGGGCAGGCTCGGACACATTGAGTACATCCTATACACGTATCATAAATCTTTACTGAATGCGACATTGGATCTATAAATTTTTGAATGTCAGAAATTTTCGATCTAGTAAACTTGGAAATGAATCATATATTTAAACACCAGATGAATCAATAATTTATCAGAATTTTTATAATCAATCTACTTCTTGATCGACTCATGCGATAGAACCAAGATACTTTGATTTTCGAAAATATGTATTATACATAATTATGGTCATGGTAATTCGAATTTAGGAATATTAGAATTTATATGATTAAGACTATTTATTCAACAAATTCGATTGATTGATACGAGTTGATTTTCTGTTACGATAAATTGACGAAACAATAGCCAGGCCAATAGCTGCTTCAGCGGCTGCAATAGCTATAACAAAAATGGAGAAAATATTTCCTTTTAATTGGCGACTATCAAAAAAATCAGAAAATGTTACGAAATTTATATTAACTGCATTCAGTATAAGTTCAAGACACATAAGGGCTCTAACCATATTTCGGCTCGTGATCAATCCATAGATGCCGATAGAAAATAAGTAGGCACTCAAAACAAGTACATGTTCGAGCATCATTGACCAACTCCTTCGCAATTTTGATTCATTTAAAAATGAACTGAACAACAATTCAACAGATTCAATTGACTAGAATAAAAAAAGTACGGAACAAGGGAATATATTCTATTGATATATAGAATAGCTTTAATAAAATAATTTCTATTTTAGCCATAACCAATCTTTAATTGAAGGGAAATAAATGTAATAAAACAGAACAGAGTTTAATTTGGATTGCTATTACTAATTCTATAGATTTTTTACTGTCGAGCCACGGCAATTGCACCTATCAAAGCCGCTAAAAGAATTATTGAAACGAATTCGAATGGAAGAAAAAAATCTGTTGATAAATGAATTCCAATTTGTTGACTATTACTTATCAAATCTTGCTCTACAATCTGATTTGATCTTGTAGTCCAAATAATCCCGTACCATGACGTATCTGTAATAGTAATCATGAGTAAAACAAAAATACTTGTACAAACTGGCAAAGTAACCCCATCCCCAACGGTCCAAAGATTCAAATCTTTGTAATAATCCGAACCATTCATGAACATCACGGCAAATACGATTAAAACATTTATAGCTCCCACGTAAATAAGTAGTTGTGCAGCAGCTACAAAATAGGAGTTTAATAGAATATAGAATAGGGATATACAAACAAGAACTAGTCCCAATGAAAAGGCAGAATAAATGAGGTTGGTAAATAATACCACTCCCATACCTCCTAGTATAAGAACCGATCCCAAAAAGACTAAAAGAAAATCGTGTATTGGTCCGGGCAAATCCATTATATGTAAAATAAGAGATAAATAAATCGAAATATTTTTCATGACCTTATTGAGACCCGACCAGGAAAAATTTTTTATGATTTTTGAGCAATTCCTAATTAAATCCGAAGGGATATTAATAAATGTAAGTACACTTATTGGACTAACTTCATTCTTTATCTGAAAAAGTAGTTCTAATTCGAAACTATCTATTTTATATTTTTGAAAAATGAAAAATATATTAATTAATATATTTTTCAATCCAAATTAAGATGTGATTCTTACCAAGCAATCCATAGTTGGTATTTGTAGTTATTGACCAAACAAAACGAAAGAAACCTTATTCCTTTAGATTAGATCAAAACTAAATCTTAGTATTAGTAAAGTAATTATAAATTATTCTTTAATCAAGAGATTTACTTATTTTTTATTTGAGGCGAATTGGAAATTGTTCGAATTGTATAATCATCAATTACTGACATTGGTACACGACCCAAAGCAATTTGATTATAATTCAATTCATGACGATCATAAGTAGAAAGTTCATATTCTTCAGTCATTGATAAACAATTTGTTGGACAATACTCAACGCAATTACCACAAAATATGCAGACTCCGAAATCAATACTGTAATTAAGCAACCGTTTCTTACGAATGTCAGTTTCCAATTTCCAATCAACAACGGGTAGATCTATAGGACATACACGAACACATACTTCACAAGCAATACATTTATCAAATTCAAAATGGATTCGACCGCGGAAACGCTCCGCGGCGATTAATTTTTCATAAGGATATTGAATAGTTACGGGTAAACGATTTGCGTGGGATAAAGTAATCATGAAACTTTGACCAATGTACCTTGCAGCTCGTACTGTTTGTTGACCATAATTCATGAACCCAGTTACCATAGAGAACATATCGTTAATATATATATGAATAATTTTAGGTTTGTTTATTTCTCTTGTTTGAAACAAGTTGTGAATAGAGTATAGAATGTTCCTTTACAGCGAAAAGAGTTGGGAAGAAGTTGTTAATAATAGATTACCTAGAGAAATAGGTAAAAGAAATTTCCATCCAAGATTCAATAGCTGGTCCATTCTTAGCCTCGGTAAAGTCCATCTTGTTGTGATAGGAATGAACAAAAACAAATAAGTTTTAGCTAATGTAATAAAGATACCAATTGTCGCTCCAAAAACGCCACATGTTTTATTTAGTTCAAAAAGTTCAGAAATATATATGTCCGGAATAGAGATATTCCAACCTCCCAAGTAAAGAACTGTGACAAATAATGACGAAACTAATAGGTTTAGATAGGAAGCAACATAAAATAAACCAAATTTTATACCCGAGTATTCGGTTTGATAACCTGCTACTAATTCTTCTTCTGCTTCTGGTAAATCAAAAGGCAATCTCTCACATTCTGCTAGGGACGAAATGATAAAAATGCTAAACCCTATAGGCTGACGCCACAAATTCCAGCCCCAAAAACCATATTTGGATTGCGCTTCAACTATATCAACTGTACTTAAACTGTTAGATAATTATAGTCGGTGATACCATCACTGTTACCATCGCTATTACAGAACCGTACATGAGATTTTCACCTCATACGGCTCCTTGAAAGCCGGAAATAAATCTAAGGACCGCATCAGTATTATTTTATCTTAATATCTTTGTAGGATGGATTAAGGTCAAAATCTATCGAACGGTCCAAAATTAGACCAATTTAATTCTGCCTGTTATAATTATTTAAATTAATAATTTAAATAATTAATAATAAATAAAAAGTACTTCTGAATTGATCTCATCCTTTCTTTAATAATTTGAATTCTTCTTTGTTCAGTAATAACTTAACTGTTCAATAAAATACTTATTGTAGAAATATCAATAACCCGTTGGTTTCACTTACGAAAAATAATTCGATATTAATTCATCAATTATGACACAAATTTTATATCTATTAATATGTATATGGGAAAGAATAAAAGAAAAAAAGAATAAAAAAGATATTTTTTTTATTCTTTTAGTGTAATTGGATTTCTTTCTCTTTTTTTTCATTCCTATTCTTCTTTCTATTTCTGAGAAAAAGAGGGTTACAAAATAAAAAGAAAGTAAAGGATTATTTCGTTTCCAATAGTTATTTATTTAATCGGTGGATAGGAGCATACTCTGGATTGGAATCGTGTCGTGGGGAGTACTGCTTGATCATTTCTACCAACTTAAAGCCCCAATTAGTATTCTTTGTATATTATGTAAAAATGTCCTTTTGGAAAATTTACATAATCTCGGTTACTAATCCTTTACATATTTTGGTGTTTCTAACCATCCACTCGTTTTTGCTCAACCCCCCGTATGGTAATACATACAAATGATAGTGAAAACTTAATATGGTTGATCTTTTGAGCCCGCTTCAAGTCAGGATGACTAATCAACCAATCTTGGGGGAACCGGTCTCTTCTGCTGATTTTTATTTCCGCTTAACTCTTTAACTCTTATACATAGAAAATGAGACTTAATCTTTTTACTGCGAATTTATAGATAAGCTGTTTTCTTTCACTCATATAACTATTTGATTTAGTTCATCAATCCAAATAATGAATAAAAAAATGAAGATATCTACTCAATTCATTCCAACCCTTTCCTTGAAAGGAGGAAGTAGAGAAAAGCCCTTTCCTTTAAAGGAGGGAATATAGAAAAGTGTATGTCCATGTATCAACGAATCGCACGTAGAGATATTGATAACACACATAAAGTTAATGGTATTTCATAACTAATCGATTGAGCAGCAGCTCGTAGACCACCTAAAAAAGAATATTTATTATTTGACCCGTATCCTGACATAAGAAGTCCAATTGGAGCAATACTGGAAATGGCAATCCATAAAAAAACACCGATATTGAGATCTGCTAAAACAAGGTGATAGCCAAAAGGAACTACTGAATAGCTTACTAAAATTGATATGACTGCTATGGACGGCCCGATGCTGAATAAACGATTATCACCCCTAGATGGAATAATATTTTCTTTGAAAAGTAGTTTTGCCCCATCGGCTAGAGCTTGAAGAACTCCCAAAGGGCCAGCGTATTCAGGGCCAATGCGTTGTTGTATCCCTGCGGATATTTCTCTTTCTAACCATACAATTACCAGTACGCCTATTGTGATTCCCAATACAAGAATCAAAATAGGAATAAGCACCCATATAATTCCATAAACCTCTTTTAAAAATTCTAATCTAGAAAAAGAATCAATATCTTGTACTTCTGGTGTATGAATTATCATTTCAACGATCAACTTCTCCCATAATGATATCTATACTACCTAGTATCGTCATAATATCAGCCAATTTCATTCTTTTAACTAACTGAGGAAGAATTTGCAAATTGATAAAACCCGGAGGGCGAATTTTCCATCTCCAAGGAAAACCACTCTGATCCCCTATCAGAAAAATTCCCAATTCTCCCTTTGGGGCTTCGACTCTCACATAAAGTTCTTGTTTTGGCAATTCAAATGTAGGAGAAGGTTTTTTACTAATAAATCGATATTCAAAATCATTCCATTCCGGATTCCTTTCTGTATCAAAGTATCGTATTTCTAAATTCTCATAGGGTCCCCCTGGAATTCCTTCCAGGGCCTGTTGAATAATTTTTATGGATTCTATCATTTCACCAATTCGGACTAGATAACGAGCCAACGAATCTCCTTCTTTTTGCCACTGTACTTCCCAATCAAATCCGTCGTAACACTCATAATGATCAACTTTACGAAGATCCCACTGGATTCCGGAAGCTCGCAGCATTGGTCCCGATAAACCCCAATTTATTACCTCCTCTCTACCAATAATGCCTACACCCTCGACGCGTTCTAAAAAAATAGGATTTCGTGTAATAAGTTTTTGATATTCAGCAACTCTTGTTAAAAAATAATCGCAGAAATCCAAACATTTATCTATCCAGCCATGAGGTAGATCGGCCGCTACTCCTCCGATACGAAAATAATTATGCATCATTCTCATACCAGTGGCAGCTTCGAATAGATCATATACTAATTCTCTTTCTCTAAAAATATAGAAAAAGGGAGTTTGTGCACCAATATCCGCCATAAAAGGACCGAGCCATAATAGATGAGAAGCTATACGACTCAATTCCAACATAATTATTCTGATATAGCTGGCTCTTTTAGGTACTTGAATATTTCCCAACCGTTCCGGTCCGTTTACAGTTATTGCTTCTGTGAACATAGTAGCTAAATAATCCCAACGTGTTACATAAGGCAAATATTGTATAATTGTTCGGTTTTCTGCAATTTTTTCCATCCCTCGGTGTAAATAACCCAATATCGGTTCACAGTCAATAACATCTTCACCATCTAGAGTAATGATGAGTCGAAGAACACCATGCATTGATGGGTGGTGTGGGCCCATATTGACTATCATGAGGTCTTTTCTTGTAGCTGGTATATTCATAGGTTTTTCCTCGATTCATTATTTTATGGATTGCTGAAAACGAAAAAAAGTTCATTAAAATTCAAGATTTCATAAATCAAATAATTCAAAATACCTGTTAAAATTAACGAGTTTTTGATTCGCGAATATCCAACTGATTAATTAATTCTTTATAACATATTATATTTTTCTTTGACAAATAAGACAGCAGTCGCTGACGTTTTCCCAGAATTTTACGTAAACCTCTCTGAGATAAATAGTCTTTTTTGTGTAATTGTAAATGTGAAGTAAGTCTTCGTATCCTATTTGTGAAACGAACTATTTGAAATTCAACAGACCCTCTGTTTTCCTCTTTTTCTTCTTGTGAAATAACTGAGATGAATGAATTTTTTACCATAAAATGAAATCTTCTCTACCCCCTCTTTATTATTTTAAGATATTTTTATTGATAGATATCTTTATTGATCAGTAATAATAATGCCCCTCATTTTTATTTTGTATATACAACAATCTTAATTTTTTTATTAATAAAATTTAATCAATTTGATTTAAATTTTTTAATTCGATTTGAAAAGGTATACAAAAGCATGGTTGTTTTTCTGCACTCACAAAAGATTAGACCTAAAATAAGAATATTTTGTCGATTCATTTTTAGATATAATTGAGATGTCATTAAATTAGTATCATGTATCAGAATGAAATGTAAGACAATGCATATGTGCCTCTCTTTGTCCTCATAGACCGGATATGGTATGGGAAATATAGTAAAAATTTACTATTAATGAATTTTCAATCGCGGATACATATGTATTCTTACCATACTGAAACGACTGCCATTATTGGTATTAAACCAATAACGATTCATACAAGCTAAATCTTCTACTCGATAATTGGGCCAAAGAAATAACTTCAATTTAATAAGTCGTTTTTTATATTTTTTGCTTTTTTTATCCAAAACTTGAATGTTTACCTTATTCCCATTACAAATTGCTGCATTTCTATGTCTATTCTTAGAATTGAAACAAATTAGAATTCTCAATTCTCTACGACGTCGAGGTGATAAAATATTTTCAGGAACAAACAAATCATAGTGATTTTTATCTCTATTTCCAGTCATCTTTTGATATTTTCTAATGACTTCATCATAATTCTTATCAACAGGTTTTTTTTCTCGGTATCTTTGATTAATTGGGTGTTTACTTTTATGAACTAATGAAATACCGATAGTTTGATACATAATAAATTTTCCATCATTTTTTATAGATATACGAATTGGTTCAATAATCAAAATTCCCCTTTTAATCAATTCTGTAAGAGTTAAATCTTTCTGAATCATCAGAATATCCAGACTCATTTCGCCCCTTTGAATAGAGGATATAGTAATTTCTCTTGGATTTATCAGTCTAAGCAGAAGACAATATACTTTGATGTTATTAATTATTTTTTTATTTAAAGAATCATCCCACCTCAATTGAAAATGCAAATACCTTTTTAGAAAGAAATCAAACTCCGCTTTTGTATTGATCTTGTATTGCTTTTTATTTCTATATTTTTTCATATCCGATCCTGTATAATCCTCTTCAACATCTTTTTCTTGGTTTGAAAGAGCTGAGTTAAGATCCACTCGGCCCGTGGATTCTTTTTCCCCTCGATTTCGGTTTTCTAATTCAAGAGATTTTTTTTCATTCGATGATATAAAAGGATCTCCTTTTTTATTTACAGCGATTCTTTTGTTTTCACTCGCATTTTCATTTATATTAGAATTAAAAAGCAGTAATTTAATTGGTATAACCCACGGTTTAATTTTATACGTATTATAAAGTATCAAAAATTCTGGGAAGAACCAAAGTTCCAGATTTGATATGGGACGACTTAGTATTTCTTCATTCATTCCCATCCAATCAAAAACCCTTTTTTCATTGGATAGGTTGATTTCTTGATCTTGCTGAATCGTGACATAAAAAAGCCCTTTCTTATTGATTTTATTAATTATTTGATACTTATTAACCCTGCTCTTACTATATTTATTACTCTTAGTGGCAGTATCAGTATCAATATCGATCCAGGTTTCAATATCGACCTTCTTTTTAAGACAAAAGTTGAGAATTCTCCAATCAAAATATTTTCTATCCGGATTTTTCTCCATATCTATAATATCATCTTCTACTAAATAATTATTGATAGGGATAATAGGAATACCTTCCAGCATATTAAACGATTTGTCTTTATGTGTGTTGTAATTATAAAAAATATTTTTGTTATTTTTTACTTGTAATGGTGATCCATAAATAGATGAGTCCTTCTTATCGTCATAATTAATATATTTATATGCTAAAAGATCATATCTATATTGTTTTTGAAAATTATCCCTTTGATTCAATAATGAATCTCTTTCCATTTTTTTTTCGTAATGAATTAATTGATCTTTTTCATATAAATTATATAAATCTTTATTTTGAGCTATACGGTGTTGATTCAATATATTTCGCCACTTTTGGGGTACTAACCTAGACCATTTAATCTGAGATACATCATATTGATAATGACGCCTTAACCAATTTGTCCATTGATTCATTCCAGAATTTAAAAGATTTTTATATTGAACTTCGGAATGAAATAGTTCTTGTGTTACAAAAAAAAAATCCTTTATTTCCTTCTTAAGAAAAAAAGATGTTCCGTTATATTGAAATACAGATTTTAACTTATATAAGTTAATAAGTTGACTTTGTGATATTTTATAAAATACATATGCTTGTGAAAAGTAAGATAAGTCACAAAAAGTATTTGAATTCTTGTTACTAATATTAGTATTATAAAGTGACTTTTTTATAGTTGAAATAAATTGACTTTGATTTGTTTTATCAATTCTTTCTTGATTTGCTTCATTATTGTTAATGTATTTATTAATAATTTTTTTTGTTGATTCAAGAAAAAGTTGTGTATTGATGATAGGAATATTAATCATAGATATAAACATATTTACGTATATCCTTTCAATGAAAAATTTTATAAAATAATGTGATTTACGGATTAATCTAACATTTATTCTTTTTAATATCTGCCAAATATTTTTTTGTGATTCTAATCTTTTATCATCATAACTTATTTTGTTAGAACTCAAATTTATATCTGGAGTTATAAATCCCTTTTTCTTGGCTTTTGTAATTTTTTCTATTTGATTTAGGATTGTGTTTGTTCTATCAGTCAGATCTTGCAGTTTTTTTTCTGTTAATGAATA